CATTAATAACTCCGAAATAGGAATTATTCCTTCCCAAATATTGTATGGAATAGAAATTGAAAAAAAAAAAACAAAAATCCTATATCATATTGTTTTTATTTTTTTTTTCTAGTACTATTTTATGCTATTGCCACATAGTTAGATTTTTTTAGAAAGGTAGTATAATTTCGAAAATAAATATCGAGAGAATGAAATACATAGTAAAAAAAAAAAAAGAATTTTTTTTTAACCAATAGATGTCTTTCACATCCAATTTGATCAATCAATAACCTTTTATTTTTGAATGGCAGTTCCAAAAAAACGTACTTCTATATTAAAAAAACGTATTCGTAAAAATATTTGGAAAAAAAAGGGATATTGGGCAGCGTTGAAAGCTTTTTCGTTAGCGAAATCCCTTTCTACCGGGAATTCGAAAAGCTTTTTTGTACGACAAATAAATAATAAAACATTTGACTAATCTGAATCGGCCTGATTGAAAAAATGAGCTAATTTCGTTTCTAATTTATACTCTATTTTTGAATAGAATAGAGAGTCTAAAAATAGAAATATAAAAAAGGATAAATAAGGATTTCCATTCCCTACTCTTTTGAACTGATTGATTTGTCTACTGAATTCTCAAAATGGTACTTTTTTTTTTTTTATTAGAAAGAAAATTGGAAAACAGAAGAAAGACAAAATAGAAAGTTTCACCTTTCTTTTTATTTGAATATGTTTTTTTTCATTCCCAAGATGGGGATTCTTATTTCCCCATCACCCACTTCGAATAGAAATAAACCAATGAATAGAAATAAGAAAATAATAACGGTTTTGTCTTTATATTTATACTTTTCTATTTCTATTTATCTTATGCCGATAGAAGAGCTGATATAAAATATTTAGGAAAAATAAAATGGGTTGTTGAAACTAATTGATTAGAACTTTTTTTTGTAACTTTCTAAATCATTATTTTTCTGAATCATTCTATATACCATATAATCGCACATTTTTACTCCAATTGAGATGAGAAAAGCACCTTTTCCCATTTATACAGATAATCTATACGGATAGTGTGAAAATTTGAAGTGATCCAAAAAAAAACCTATGTTTGAAATATAGGATTAATAAAAATATATATCTTTCGAATTCGAATTTCAAAAGAATTTTTTGAAGTAGGATACAATTAGAATAGAAATCAAAATTTTTTTATATGATATGTCCAGTTCAATACCTACCTAATTGGTTTGATAAATGATAAGACAACTTCATATTCAAAAAAATCCTAACAATTAGGACAACACAAAAGTTATGCAAATGAAATAAGTTCTTAGAAATTGTTGGATGTCCTACTGAGACCTCAAATACCGAAATAAGACGAGAAAAAAGGGAATCTTTCAATCTCTCTCTTTAAACGAGTTTTTATTCATCAATTTGAATACTTCCTAAAAAATATTTCATTGAAATTGACTCTTTCAATCTCGACGATTGAATAAAAATAGGTTATTATGAGTTCAAGCAAGCCGCTATGGTGAAATCGGTAGACACGCTGCTCTTAGGAAGCAGTGCTAGAGCATCTCGGTTCGAGTCCGAGTGGCGGCATAGCATCTTCTAAAAGACATACAAAAAGTCCTATAATGAATTGAATTTCTGTATATACTTTAGAAACTCTCGCTTTTAATTTCATTTTGATTTATGATATTTTCAACTTTAGAGCATATATTAACTCATATATCCTTTTCGGTCGTTTCAATTGGAATTACAATTCATTTTATAACCTTATTAGTCGATGAAAGAATAGGGTTATATGATTCATCAGAAAAGGGGATGATAGCCACTTTTTTCTGTTTAACAGGATTATTAGCCACTCGTTGGATTTATTCGGGGCATTTTCCATTAAGTGATTTATATGAATCATTAATCTTTCTTTCATGGAGTTTCTCCATTATTCATAGGATTTTATATTTTAAAAAATATAAAAATAATTTAAGCGCAATAACCGCGCCAAGTGCTATTTTTACCCAAGGCTTTGCCACGTCGGGTTTTTTAACCAAAATGCATCAATCCGGAATATTAGTACCTGCTCTCCAAGCCCAATGGTTAATGATGCACGTAAGTATGATGGTATTAGGCTATGCAGCTCTTTTATGTGGATCATTATTATCCGCAGCCCTTTTAGTCATTACATTTCGAAAAGTTATAAGGCTTTTTGGTAAAAGCAATAATTTTTTAAATGGAAATGAATCGTTTTCCTTCGGAGAAATCCAATACATGAATGAAAAAAGCAATGTTTTACTAAATACTTCTTTTCTTTCTGCTAGAAATTATTACAGGTATCAATTGATTCAACAATTGGATCATTGGAGTTATCGTATTATTAGTCTAGGATTTATCTTTTTAACCATCGGTATTCTTTCGGGAGCAGTATGGGCTAATGAAGCATGGGGATCATATTGGAATTGGGATCCAAAAGAAACTTGGGCATTTATTACTTGGACTATATTCGGGATTTATTTACATACTCGAACAAATACAAACTGGGGAGTTGTAAACTCTGCAATTGTGGCTTCTATGGGCTTTCTTATAATTTGGATATGCTATTTCGGGGTCAATTTATTAGGAATAGGGTTACATAGTTATGGTTCATTTAATTAACATCAAATTAAATTGAAGAAAGGATCTGATGAATCCAAACATTGGAAAGCACATATATATAAACGAAAATTAGTATAAGTATAATCCGCTGAGAACCTTTTGAATCCCTACACGACGTGATTCAAAAGGTTCTCACAAGCCCCAAAGATATCTGATTACAGTTGAAATATATTTTTTTTATTCATGAAAACTATCTATAAAAAAAATTAGATAGAATAGCTTCAACCTTGTCCACCGATAGTGAGAGAACGAAATCCGGATAAATACCAATACCTATGACAGGTAGAAGGATAGATATCAAAATAAATAACTCCCGTGGTCCAGAATCAAAAAAATAAGAGTTTGGAATATTAAATAGCTTATACCCATAGAACATTTGCCGTGACATAGATAATAAATAAATAGGAGTTAATATCATTCCAATAGCCATTACAAAAGTAATTAGTATTTTTGGCATTAAAAAATATTTTTTGCTGGTAATTATTCCAAAAAATACTATCAATTCCGCAACAAAACCACTCATGCCGGGTAATGCAAGGGAAGCCATCGATAAGATACTGAATATAGTAAATATCTTTGGAATTGGGATAGCCAGTCCGCCCATTTCGTCGAGATAAGCAAGACGTATTCTATCATAACTCGTTCCTGCCAAGAAAAAAAGTGCAGCGCTAATAAACCCATGAGAAATTATTTGTAAAATGGCTCCGTTGAGGCCTGTATCAGTTATCGAGCCAATTCCTATAAGAATGAAACCCATATGAGATACGGAGGAATAGGCTATTCTTTTTTTTAAATTCCGTTGGCCAGGAGATGTTGAAGCTGCATAAATTATTTGTATTGTACCTACTATCATCAACCAGGGAGAAAATATAGAATGAGCGTGCGGTAATAGTTCCATATTGATCCGAACCAACCCATATGCTCCCATTTTTAATAAGATTCCGGCTAGAAGCATACAAGTACTGTAATGCGCTTCTCCATGGGTGTCTGGTAACCATGTATGTAAAGGTATAATCGGTGATTTGACAGCAAAAGCAATAAGAAATCCAATATAGAATATTATTTCGAGTGCCATGGGATACGATTGATTAGCTAATGTTTCTAAATTTAATGTTGGTTCATTGGAACCATATAAACCGATACCCAAAACTCCTATTAATAGAAAAATAGAACCTCCTGCAGTGTACAAAATAAACTTTGTAGCTGAATAAAGACGTTTCTTTCCACCCCACACGGATAAAAGTAAATAAACGGGAATTAATTCTAACTCCCACATGATGAAAAAAAGTAAAAGGTCTCGAGAAGAAAATAATCCTATTTGACCACTGTACATTGCTAACATCAGGAAATGGAATAATCGGGAGTTCCGAGTAACTGGCCAAGCCGCTAAAGTAGCTAAAGTGGTGATAAATCCTGTCAGTAAAATAGGGCCTAGGGAAAGTCCATCTATTCCCAATCTCCAGTAAAAATCAAAAAAATCGATCCATTTATAATCCTCTGCTAGCTGGATTAATGGATCGTCCAATTGGAAATGATAACAGAATGCATAGGTCGTTAAAAGGAGTTCTAAGACACATATGTATATAGTATACCCTCTAATCACCTTATTCCCTTTATGCGGGAGAAAGAAAATTAAAGAACCCGCGACTATCGGAAAAACTACAATTATTGTTAACCAAGGAAAATAATTCGTAGTAAAGACAAGATACACTTGGACCATAAAAACCCGTGCTCGAAAAAGAAAAAAAAAAAGAATAATATATTCGATTTTCGAGCACGGGTTTTTATCGGTAATCGGTGAAAAAAAAAAAAGAAAATGTATTCAAAATGAATTCAAGTGGGGTTTTCCGGAACGTATCAATATCAATAAGCTAGACCCATGCTTCGAGTTGTTTCATGCCATAAATAAACTCGAACACTCAAGAAATCCGTTGGGCAGGCAGATTCACATCTCTTACAACCAACACAGTCCTCTGTTCTTGGAGCCGAAGCAATTTGTTTAGCTTTACATCCGTCCCAAGGTATCATTTCTAATACATCTGTGGGGCAGGCTCGGACACATTGAGTACACCCTATACATGTATCATAAATCTTTACTGAATGTGACATTGGATCTATCCATTTTTCAACTCCTAAATTTTCGATCTAGTCAATTTTGAAATGAATCATATATTTAAACACCAGATGAATCAATGATTTGATTTACCAGAATTTTTCTAATCAGTCTCTTTCTGGATCAACTCATAAGAGAAAACAAAGATACTTTGATTTGCGCAAACAGAATCGAGGTTAGATGGTGTATTATATATGCTAATTCGTATCAATCAATCTACTTATTCAACAAAGTAGATTGATTGATACGAGTCGATTTTCTGTTACGATAAATTGACGAAACAATAGCTAATCCAATAGCTGCTTCAGCGGCTGCAATAGCTATAACAAAAATGGAGAAAATATCCCCTTTTAATTGCCGACTATCAAAAAAATCAGAAAATGTTACGAAATTTATATTAACCGCATTCAGTATAAGTTCAAGACACATCAGGGCTCGAACCATATTTCGGCTCGTGATCAATCCATAGATACCGATAGAAAATAAATAGGCACTCAAAACAAGTACATGCTCGAGCATCATTGACCAACTCCGTACCAATTGGATTCATTTCAATATGAACAATAATTCAAGTAATTCGATTGCTTAGAATATAACAAGTACAGAACAAAAGAATATATTGGTAATAGGTTGAATATATCAAAAAAAAATTGTCTATTTTAGACATGAACAGTATTCAAATAGAATTGAAGGGAACGAGATGTGATAAGACAGAAAAAAAGAAAAAAGTGGAATTTGGATTGCTTGTTGCTAGTTATAAAGATTCTTTACTGCCGAGCCACGGCAATTGCACCGATCAAAGCAACTAAAAGAATTATCGAAATGAGTTCAAATGGAAGAAAAAAGTCTGTTGATAAATGAATTCCAATTTGTTGACTATTACTTATCAAATCTTGCTCTATAATCTGGTTGGATCGTGTAGTCCAAATAATCCCGTACCACGACGTATCTAGAATAGTAGTAATTAATGAAAAAAAAATACTTGTACAAACCAGGGCAGTAACGCCATCCCCAATAGTCCAAAGATTAAAATGAAAATCTTTGTAATAGTCTGAACCATTCATGAACATTACAGCAAATATGATTAAAACATTTACAGCTCCTACGTAAATAAGGAGCTGGGCAGCAGCTACAAAATGGGAATTTGCTAGAATATATAATAAGGATATACAAACAAGAACCAATCCCAATGAAAAGGCAGAATAAATTGGGTTGGTAAGTAATACCACTCCCAGACCTCCTAATATAAGACCCGATCCCAAAAAAACTAAAAGAAAATCATGTATTGGTCCAGGCAAATCCATTCTATTAAAATAAGAGATAAATAAATCAAAATTTTTTTCATGACCTTATTGAAGCGACCAGGAAAAATTTTTTATGAGATCCTCCCAATTGAATTAAATTCTAATTAAATAGGTGTGAATTCGTGCGGGTACAGTTATTGGATCAATTTCGTCTTTTCTTTATTCGAAATGGCAGTTTGAAATTGAAACTATATAATTCGAAATTATTATGGCTATATTAATAGACTTTCAATACAAATTAAGTTGTACAACTCATTAATCAAGTTGGGATTTGTAATTATTGAACAAGCAAAGAGAAAGACCTTATACCACAATTGAACCTTAATAATTTCCAATTACTTTTTAATCGAGAGATTTACCCGTTTTTTCTTTGAGGCGAATTCAAAATTGTTCGAATTGTCAAATCGTCAATTACGGACATTGGTAAACGACCTAAAGCAATTTGATTATAATTCAATTCGTGACGGTCGTAAGTAGCAAGTTCATATTCTTCAGTCATTGATAAACAATTTGTTGGACAATACTCAACGCAGTTACCACAAAAAATACAAATTCCGAAATCAATACTGTAATTAAGCAAGCGTTTCTTTCGAATATCAGTTTCCAATTTCCAATCAACAACAGGCAGATCTATAGGACATACACGAACACATACTTCACAAGCAATACATTTATCAAATTCAAAGTGAATTCGACCGCGAAAACGCTCCGATGTGATTAATTTTTCATAAGGATACTGAATAGTTACAGGTAAACGATTTGCTTGAGATAAGGTAATCATGAAACTTTGACCAATGTACCTTGCAGCTCGTACTGTTTGTTGACCATAATTCATGAACCCAGTTACCATAGGGAACATATCGTGAATATCTATGAATAATTTTAGCTTTATTTCTTTCTCTTGTTTGAGACAAGCCAAGAATATCATATTCCTTTTTTGTTTACAATGAAAGGAGTTGGGAAGAAGTTGTTAATAATAGATTACCGAGAGAAATAGGTAAAAGAAATTTCCAACCAAGATTTAATAGTTGGTCCATTCTTAGTCTAGGTAAAGTCCATCTTGTTGTGATAGGAATGAACAAGAACAAATAAGTTTTCGCTAATGTAATAAAGATACCAATTGTTGTTCCAAAGATTCCATCCGCTTTATTTATTTCAAATAGCTCAGGAAAAAATAGGTACGGGATGGAAAGATTCCAACCGCCCAAGTAAAGAACTGTTGCAAATAATGAGGAAACTAATAGATTTAGATAGGAAGCAACGTAAAATAAACCAAATTTGATGCCTGAATATTCGGTTTGATAACCTGCTACTAATTCTTCTTCTGCTTCTGGTAAATCAAAAGGTAATCTCTCGCATTCGGCTAGGGAAGAAATTAGAAAAACGATAAACCCTATAGGTTGACGCCACAAATTCCAGCCCCAAAAACCATATTTTGACTGCGCCCCAACTATATCAACCGTACTTGAACTGTTAGATAATCATAGTCGGCGATAACATTACTGTTCCCACCGCTATTCCAAAACCGTACATGAGATTTTCATCTCATACGGCTCCTCAGAGCCACAAATAAATGTAAGGACCGAGCCAGTATTAGTTATCTTGATATGGTTATAGGATAGATAGAGTCACAAAATCTATTGGAAGGTCCCCAATTATACCAATGGAATTCTGTCTGCTATAAGAATAAATAAAAAAAGAGTATTTCTGAATTGATCTCATCCTCTACTAATTTCAATTTTTCTGTGTTGAGTAATAACTTAGTCAATCCTTCAATAAAATACTCCTTGTAGAAATATCTATTGATATTTCTACCCATCATTTTCTTTTCGATAACGAAAAAGAATTAGACATTCCATTAGTTCATAAACCATGGCACGCATTTTTTTCTATGAATATATGAAAGAAAAAGATCTTTTTTTTTGAATTGTCTTTTTTCTATTATTTTCTGTTCCTCTTCTTCTTTCTGAGAAAATGGGTCTTAAAAAAAGTAAAGTAAAGGATTATTTCGTTCCTGATAGTAATTTCTTTAATCGGTGGATAGGAGCATACTCTGGATTGGAATTGTGGGGAGTACTGCCTGATCATTTCTACCAACTTAAAGCCCCAATTAGTATTCTTTTTATGTTATGCAGAAGTATCCTTTTCGATAATTTGCATAATCTCCATTACTAATCCTTTGTGTGTATTTTGGTGTTCCTTAACTACCCAACCATTCATTTTTTTTTCAACCCCCCGTTTCTCCTTTGGTAATCTATGTATTGTAATACATGCAAACGAGAGTGAAAACTACATACGGTTGATCTTTTGAACCCGCTTCAAGTCAGGATGACCAATCAACCAATCCAATCTTGGGGTAAAGCGGTTCTTCCACTTTTGTTTACTTCCGCTTAACTCTTGTACATAGGAAATGAGACTCAATCCACTTTTACTGCAAATTTCTAAGTTGTTTTCTTTCACTCATATATAACTATCTAATTTTTTTTTTTTTTTTTTTATTAATTTAAAAAAAAAATAAATGAATAAAAAAAAAGATCTATTCAACTCATTCAACTTATTTTTTTTCTAGAACGAAAAAAAAAAAGGGAAAAGAAAAGATTATGTTTTAGCGAATCGCACGTAGAGATATTGATAAAACACATAAAGTTAATGGTATTTCATAACTAATCGATTGAGCAGCAGCTCGCAGACCACCTAAAAAGGAATATTTATTATTTGATCCATATCCTGACATAAGAAGTCCAATAGGAGCAATACTTGAAATAGCAATCCATAAAAAAATACCGATATTGAGATCAGCTAAAACAAGGCGATAACTAAAAGGAATTACTGAATAACTTAGTAGAATTGATATGACTGCTATAGATGGTCCAATACTGAATAAAGGAGTATTTCCCCTAGATGGAAGAAGATTCTCTTTGAAAAGTAGTTTTGTCCCATCTGCTAAAGCTTGAAGAATTCCCAAAGGGCTGGCGTATTCCGGCCCAATACGTTGTTGTATTCCTGCAGATATTTCTCTTTCTAACCACACAATTACTAGTACACCGATTGTGATTCCCAATACAAGAGTCAAAATAGGGATAAGCATCCATATGATCCCATAGACCTCTTTTAAGGATTCCAATCTAGGAAAAGAATTGATATCTTGTATTTCTCTTGTATCAATTATCATTTCAACGATCAACTTCTCCCATAATGATATCTATACTACCTAGTATCGTCATAATATCAGCCAATTTCATTCTTTTAACTAACTGAGGAAGAATTTGCAAATTGATAAAACCTGGTGGGCGAATTTTCCATCTCCAAGGAAAACCACTTTGATCTCCTATCAGAAAAATTCCCAATTCTCCTTTTGGAGCTTCGACTCTCACATAAAGTTCTTGTTTCGGCAATTCAAAAGTAGGAGAAGGTTTTTTACTAATGAATCGATCTTCAAACTCATTCCATTCCGGATCGCTTTTTCTATCAAAGGATCGGATTTCTAAATTTTCATAGGGCCCCCCCGGAATTCCTTCCAAAGCCTGTTGAATAATTTTTATGGATTCCGTCATTTCACTGATTCGCACTAAATAACGAGCTAATGAATCTCCTTCTTTTTGCCACTGGACTTCCCAATCAAATTCGTCGTAACACTCATAATGATCAACTTTACGAAGATCCCATTCTATTCCAGACGCTCGTAGCATTGGTCCTGATAAACCCCAATTTATTGCTTCTTCTCCACCAATAATGCCTACTCCTTCAACTCGTTCTAAAAAAATAGGGTTTCGTGTAATAAGTTTTTGATATTCAGCAACCCCTGTTAAAAAATAATCGCAGAAATCCAAACATTTATCTATCCAGCCATAAGGTAAATCAGCCGCTATTCCTCCGATACGAAAATAATTATGCATCATTCTCATACCAGTGGCAGCTTCGAATAGATCATATACTAATTCTCTTTCTCTGAAAATATAGAAGAAAGGAGTCTGTGCCCCAATATCTGCCATAAAAGGACCAAGCCATAACAAATGAGAAGCTATACGACTCAACTCTAACATAATTACTCGAATATAGCTGGCCCTTTTAGGTACTTGAATATTTCCCAACTGTTCTGGTCCATTTACAGTTATTGCTTCTGTGAACATAGTAGCCAAATAATCCCAACGTGTTACATAAGGTAGATATTGGATAATTGTTCGGTTTTCTGCAATTTTTTCCATCCCTCTGTGTAAATAACCCAATATTGGTTCACAGTCAATAACATCTTCACCATCTAAAGTAACGATCAGACGAAGAACACCATGCATTGATGGGTGTTGAGGGCCCATATTGACTTTCATAAGATCTTTTCCTGTAGCTAGTATACTCATAGGTTTTTTCCTCGATTCATTCTTACATGAATTGTTGAAAACAAAAAGAAAGTTATCAAGATTCAAAATCTAATAAATCAAATAATTCAAAATTGTTTTTCAAATTAACGATTTTTTGACTCCCGAATATTCAACTGACTAATTAATTCTTTATAACGTACTCTATTTTTCTTTGACAAATAAGATAGCAGTCCTTGGCGTTTTTCAAGAATTTTCCGCAGACCTCTCTGAGATGAATAGTCTTTTCTGTGCAATTCCAAATGGGAAGTAAGTCTTCGTATCCTATTGGTGAAACTGAATACTTGAAATTCAACAGACCCGCTGTTTTCTTCTTTTTTTTCTTGAAAAATAACTGAAATGAATGAATTTTTTTTCATAAAACGAAAGGCCTTCCCTCCCCCCCTTTTTTTTTTAATATGAATTTTACTGATCAGTAATAATAATGCTAGTCATTTGAATTTGATATAGACAATTATCTTAAGTTCGTTATGAACTCCCTATAAAATCAATCAATAATCAATCCAATTTTCAATTTGATTAGGGATCAAAAAGGATGTATATTTCTGCAATGGTATATTTCTGCAATGGTATATTTCTGCAAAGGAGAAAAATTTATACTAAAAATAAATTCTGGTGATTTATTTAGAAATCGAATTTCTATGTATATCATTAAATTGGTATCATAGAATGAAATGTAAGACAAGACATGTGTACATCTCTTTATTTTTATATACCCGACATGGTACGTGATAGATAATAAAAACGTACTACTAACGAAGTTTCAATCGTGGATACATATGTATCCTTATCATACTGAAACGACTGCCATTAGTGGTATTAAACCAATACCGATTCATACAAATTAAATCTTCTAATCGATAATTGGGCCAAAGAAAGAACTTTAATTTAATTAGTTTCTCTCTAGCAAGATCTTTGTTTTTATCCAAAATGGAATCGGAGTTTTGTACATTATTACAAAATACTGGATGTCTCTGCATACCATTTCGATTCGTCGAATTGAAACAAATTAGAGTTCTCAATTCTCTACGACGTTTAGGTAATAAAATATTTTCAGGAACAAGCAAATCATAATGATTTTTGTCCCGATTTCCAGTCATTCTTTGATGTCTTGGAATGGGTTCATCAAAATTTTTCTTATCAACATAGCCTTTCTCCCGGTATCTTTTATTAATTTCTCGCTTATTCTTATGAACCAATGAAATACCTACCGTTTGATATATAAAAAATTGTCCATCATTTTTTAGAGACAGACGAATCGGTTCGATAATCAATATTCCCCTTTTCATCAATTCTGTAAGAGTTAAATCCTTCTGAATCACCAAAATCTCCGGATTCATTTCTCTCCTTTGAATAGAGGATATAGCAATCTCTCTTGGATTTATCAGTCGAAGCAGGAGACAATATATTTTGATATTATTGATTATTCTTTGATTCAAACAATCATCCCATCTCAACTGACAACGCAAATATTTTTTTAGGAGGAAATCAAGCTCGGCTTCTGTGTTACTCTTGTATTGCTTTTTCTTTACACGTTTTTTCATGTCTGATCCTGCATAATTTTCCTCAACATCTTTTTCTTCTTGACTTCGATTCTCTAATTCAAGAGATTTTGTTTGATTCGATGATAGAAAAAGGTCTTCCTTTTTCTTTCCAGTTCTGTTTTTATTACTATTTTTATTTTCATGAAAATTGAACAGAAGTAATTTGATTGGTATGATCCACGGTTTCATTTTATATGCATTAAAAAGTAGCACAAATTCTGGGAAGAACCAAAGCTCCAAATTTGATATAGGACAACTTAGTATTTCTTCATTCATTCCCATCCAATCAAAAAAGGTTCTTTTTTGATTGGATGGGTTAATTTCTTCATCTTGACAAATTGTAACATAAAAAAGACGTTTCTTATTATTATTAATTTCATCAATTATTTCATAATTATCAGCCCCAATCTTAGTATTTTGATTACTCTTGGTACCAGTATTAACCCAAGATTCAATATCAACCCTATTTCTAAGGCCCAAATTGACAATTCTCCAATCAAAATATTTTCTATCCGATATTTTATCCATATACATAATATCATCATCCATATACATAATATCATCTTTTCCTAGATAATTATTGATAGGGATAGCTCCCAACATAGCAAATAATTTTCTTTTCTCTATGTTGTAATTATAAAAAATTTTTTCTTTATTATTTCCTTGGAATAGTGATCTATAAATATACGAGTCTTTTTTATCGTCATAATTAATAGATTTATATGATAAAAGATCATATCTATAGTGTTTTTTAAAATTCACTTTTTGATTCTGTAATAGATCTACTTCAAAAAAAATTGGTTTTTCGTAATGAGTTAATTGGTTTTTTCCAAATGAATCCCTTTTGTTTAAATCTTTATTTTGAGCCATACCGTGTTGATTAGCTCTATTTCTCCATTTTTTTGGTAATAATCTAGACCATTTGACCCGCGATAAATGGTATTGATAATGACTCCTTAACCAATTTTTCCATTGATTAATTCTAAAATTACAAAAGGGTTTATGTCTTAATTCGGAATAAAATATTCCTTGTTTTTCAAAATCATTTTTTATTTCATTCTTAAGAAAAAGTGATGTCTCGTGATATTGAAGAACAGATCTTAAATTAGAAAAGTTAGTAACTTGTGTTTGGGATAATTTGTAAAATACATATGCTTGTGACTGTGAGAAACAGGATAAATCACAAAAAATATTAGAATTCTTATTACTAATCTTAAAAAATGATTTTTTTATAGTTGAAATAAAGTGAATTCGATTTTTAGTTATTTTATTAATTTTTTCTTGATTTGTTTCATTCTTGTGAATATTTTGATCAATAATTTGCATTTTTTTTCTTGATTCAAGAAAAAGTTTTGCATTGATTTTTGGAATATTAAGGGTAAATAAAAAAATATTTATGTATATCCTTTCAATGCAAAATTTTATAAAAAAATATGATTTACGTATTAATCGAGTATTTCTTCTTTTTAATATCTGCCAACTATTTTTTAATGATTCTAGTATTTTAGCACCATAAATTGTTTTGTTAGAACTAATATGGATTTCATGAGTTAGGAATCTTTTTTTCTTAGCTTTTGTAATTTTTTCTATTTGATTTCTGATTGTACTTGTTCTATTAGTCAGATCTTTCATTTTTTTTTCTGCCAGTGATAAATTTGTCCAATCCATAGGTACAATTTTAATAGACGATTCGTGAATTATCGGATTACTATTACTGATTATCGAATCTTTTTTAGTCTGACCCAATTCATCTATTTCTCTTAATTTAAATAATTGAATTGAGTCTCTTTTTGAAAATTCTTTTATTCTTCCTTTTAGAAAAAAAATATTTTTGATGACCCAGTTTTGTGTTTCTTTTGAGACTTCTCGAAAAAATTTTGTTTTTTCTTTTAAAATTCTTAAAACTATCAAAGACTTAGTTTTCCATTTTTTAATTTTTTTTTTTAGTTCTTTAAAAATAGGTTTAAAAAACGAATGTCGTTTTCGAGGAGAGCCAAAAGGCAGTTCAGTTTCCATTCCCCAAACTGTTAAGAAACAAAAATCATTTTTTTGTCCTTTCTTTTTTTTCATTGCATCTTTATGAGGGGATTGTAACTTAGATTTGTGCCAGGGTTTCAGGGAAAAAGGAAATAGTATCTTTATCTGAATGCCGTCTATTAACCAGTTTTTTGGAAATTCTGTTTCGGATAATTGAACACCATTATAGGTACATTTAACATGCATTTCCCTATTCCAATCCTTTAAATCCTCGGACCACTCGGGAACTTGAAATAATAGTATGCGGGCGATATTTTTAGCTATTATAAACGAAGGTAATAGAATATATTTTCTAAGAAAAGATTGAATTACTAACAAATAACCTCTCATTGATTGAGAAAATAAAAGAGCATCCCAGGCTTCAGCTATTTCCATCCGTGCTTTTTCTTTTCTTTTGTATTTTTCTCTTTTGTCTTCTTTTTTATCAATTTTTTGGTTTTTTTTTTTTGTATAATCAGAAAGTTTTTCGTCTTTATTTTTCCACATCCAATTTTTGGAAATTACTTTCACCAGTCCGGAAATATCAAAAGAAAAAGTAAGGCCTTTGTCTATTCTGTCCAAAAAAAGGGGGGAATGAACATTTGCTTGAAAGAGTTCCCAAATACCGGTTTTACGTCTTTGTGCACGCATGGAGCCTTTGATTAGATCTCGACGAAAATCCGATTGTTGGGAATAACGTAGTAAAGTAACTTCGTCTCCTTGATCATAATTATTAGTATATTTAGTATTAGTATAATTATCTGGCTGGTTATCAGTAAAAATCACTACACGTTTGGCTTTTCTTGAACGCATTGTATAATCCTCTGTCACATTTTCTTGGTTTTCTCTTTCTTCTTGTTCTAAATCATCTATTAATTTGTATGACCATCGAGGAATTTTTTTACTAATTTCTTTCATACCAATAGTTTTTTTTCTAATTCGTTTATTATTGGGATCACTTATAACTGTATCGAATAAAAATTTTAAAATTTGGATTCTATCTTCTGAATCCATTTTCTTGC